TCGGACGGGCGGAAAATCATTAGAACCGACTTCTACAAGAGCTTTTCTTTTTCCATAGAAAAAAAGGTGTTCAAAAAGAGTTTCAGAAGATGTTGATCGTAAATGAAAAAATTGGTTACAAAGAAAAATGAAGATGGATTCGTATTCACATACATAAGAATTATATAGAAACAAGAATAATCTTTTATTCTTTTTTGAAACAATGGAACTTGATTTCTTTGGAGTTGGAATAATAAGACTATTCCAATTCTGATACTCATAGAGAAGGAAGCGTAATAAATGGAAAAAAGAGGCGTCTTTCAACCAAGAGCGAAGAGTTTGAACAACGATTTCTAGATGGATGGGGTAGGGTATTAGTATATCTGACACATAATTTAAATGTACAAAATTGTCTTCTAAAAACGGAAATAGTGAATGAATTGATCGTAAATTTTGAGATTTGCCTATTTCTTCTTTCCTTTCTAAGGAAGATACTAATCTTAGGGAAAAGGGAATTTCCCCAATAACTGCAAATCCCTCTGATATCATTTGCGAATCTAAAGTTTTGTTATGCCCCAACAATAGGTTTTGGTTTGACTCATTAGCAGAAATAAGCAAAGGATTCTGTTGAGACATTCGAGTAATTAAACGTTTCACCATTAGTGAACTGGATTTATTATCATAACCAAAATTATCCACCAAAATGAATCTATTTAAAACATGATCATGAGCCAGTGCATAAATATACTCTTGAAAGATAAGCGGATATAGTAAGTCCTGTTTCAAAAATTTATCGAGTTCAAAATATCGTTGAAATTCTCCCATTTGAAATTAGATTTGAACCAAAGATAGGCATAAGCTACTTCTTGGATTATCAAATGATACATAGTGCGATACGGTCAAAACAAGGTAGTATAATAATAAAATAATATATACCTCGGAGACAGGTAAGCTCATCAACGGACTCTCCATCCTCTTTTTTTTCATCTAATAGGTTTATGTTCGTTATAGGATAACAAGATGGTTAGAAATCTTTTATTTTTAAAACCCAATCGCTCTTTTGATTTTGGAAAGAATTATCTTTATCAATATACTGCTTCTTTTACACACTCCTCTCCAATGCATAAATGGAGAATATCAACATAGTTAGGATTCATAAAAAAAGGATAATCCACTCATAGGCATAGGAGAAGCCGTTCCCGCATCAGGCACTAATCCATTTTTAACGTCTATCTAATTAGATCGGGTAATCATTCAAAGTTAAGAACAGAAGCCGGTTGCTTTTTTGTTTCCCTATAATTAGAGCCAGAGGGCTCTATCCATTTATTCACTCGACCCAACTTTTAATTCATTTTGTTCCGCCCCGATCCAAGCCTTCAAACAAGTCTTTGTACCGATCCGGTAAGAATGCAATATTCTCAGAATTATCTATTGCTACGACATGCTATTTTTTCCATTCATTCCCTTTCAGGATCAGTCGTGGTCTTACAAACTCTACCGATGGTATGGACGAATCCCTTGCTTCATCCAAATGTGTAAACGATACTAGCCGCACTTAAAAGCCGAGTACTCTACCGTTGAGTTAGCAACCCAAAAATCTAAAAACAATAGGATGTGTAAATGTCAATACAGTAAAAAAATATAACTAAATTCTAAATTTGAGTGCCATTACACAATCAAAACATTTTATTTTAAACTAAGAATACAAAATGAAATCGCTTTTGAACTGAACATAAAAATGAAGAGATCAGATGCAAATATACTAAATTTGCATATAATTAGAATTTAGAATAGATATAAATGTACAAGTGAATCAACCTCCCTTTCTTTTTTTTTCACTCCAATAAAAAATTATTGTATCACAGAGAATTCAACGAACCCATCAATTGAATGAAGTAAAATAAAAAACCGAACCTATGGCAAGAAACGATTTATACTTATACACGATCAAATTATATTTGTTCTATACACTGTTGTCAATATAAATGTTACGAAAAGAATACAAAAATGGAAATAATTTTAATATTCACTATTTAAGGACTGGTGTTGGATTGGCACTACATAGATGCAAAAAGGTGTAAATAGTAGATCAAGGAATAAAAAGTAGTAAAAAAAAATCCGAGTTCTTCAATCAATATAAGTTGAGCGAATAAGCAAGTTTGATTCCGTGGTTATTATTATTTGTTAGTAGAGTTCCAATGAAAACCAGTCGATTGCAGATAATGTCATAATTTGGGAACAATACGAAAAGGCGGAGTAGAGAAGTAGAGAAAAGCTTATACTCTTTATTTTCATTTTGTTTGATTAAAGGGAAATTCCTTAAAAACCTCCGCCTTCTTTGAAATATCATGAACAGTTCCTGTAGGTTGAGCGCCTTTTTCAAGGAAATATAGAATAGCAGGAACATTTGAATAAGTTTGATTCTTTATCGGATCATAAAAACCAACTTTCCGGAGATCTCTCCCCTCTCTTCGGGATCGAACATCAATTGCAACAATTCGATAGACGGCTCATTGGGATAGATTAAAATACCCCCCCTAGAAACGTATAAGAGGTTTTCTCCTCGTACGGCTCGAGAAAATTATGTCTATGTATAAAATTAGAATGTCAAATAGATCCATAAAATCATCAAATCAATTAGACTATGATTAAAGATTTCAATTTTTTTCATTTAGAAATGTAAAACAAAAAATTGTACTCATAACTCAAGTGGGATAACTCTCAAATAGCTCACAATCCCTAAGCTATTTCATTTTTTGAGTGGTCTCTAGCCCCCTTCTTGTCTCGTTTATAATCTGTTTTATTCTTCATATTTAGTTGTTGAGACAATGAAAAATGGTGTTTCCTTGTTCCAGGATCCTTTATCTTTTGTTTGAATCATTGGGTTTAGACATTACTTCGGTGATCCTTAATCCTTATCAAAATGGCAGCAACATACCTTTTTTGTGATTTCGTTCTATCAAAGAATCATCAGAACGATTGATTCACGCGTGTTCTACTTTTGATTGAAAAAGTTTTACCAAGTCCAACAAATTTGACTTTTTTTTTTAGATTTCGATTTGAAACTTTCTAAAATTGAATCCTTTCAACTTCTCAATTTCTATATAGAAGCTATATTTACGAAGTTGTTCAAACTTATTAATTGACACTAACCCTAGACCCTTACCCTTGAGAAATGAACCAATACTTTCTACTCGAGCTCCATCATGTAACTATAATTACCCCCTTTTTACATTACAACCCAAGAAAAAACTGATGGGTTCTAGTCGAGCAGAACAAAGGATGTCGAGTCAAGAGCACTTCTATTCGTAATAAAATGGTGGATTATTACATCCACAGCTGATCATGTCCTTCAAGTCGCACGTTGCTTTCTACCACATCGTTTCAAACGAAGTTTTACCATAACATTCCTCTAGTTTGGAACTAGTATTTAATTGATTCAATTATGGAATCATGAATAGTCATTAGTGCGATCGCTAAATAATAAGAAATCTGTACTTTTGTCCTTCTATATCTATAATAGAAATAGATATGAATGGGTAGTTAGTTTCTGAAAACGTCTCAGCACTAATTTTTAAATCCCATAGGTAGCAAATAAATGGAAGAACGGTCACTGCAAGTAATTTAATCCCGGATATTCGATAATTGACGATTCCAATTTAAGTGATCATAAGTTTTTTTTTTCACAAAATACAAAAAAAGGCCGTTGTTACGGAAATAGAATGATACCATGCATTGTATTTGACTTGAGGTTCCATAAGTTTTCTGTAACCTTCCTAGACCCCCCAAAAAAAATATAATTTATATAGAATGTATGAATAATCCCTCGCCTCAAATTTTACAACAATTTATAGAACTCTTAGACCCAAACAAAAAATGACAAAAAACTCGGTGCAAAGAAAACAGATCTGTTACATATGTAATTTACTTGATCGTTTGTTAATGAGATTCAGACAGATACATAGATATATGTATTTCAATTAAATATTAAAACGAAAATATATAGGATAGGGTACCGAAATTAACTTCAATAGGAATAGCAGAGGGATGGGCACAGGCATACAATGATAGTCTGTCCAACTTTTTTTATTCAAACTAGTGTGGTGTGGGGTCTATGTTCCCATCTGACCTAGATAACAAAACAACTAGATTAAGTTACATCTCTGTCTCATTCGAACGCAATTTAGTTTGATAAAACAATATTCTTCTCTGAATCAGATAAGTCAAAATGATAAACAAGAATCATATTATAGCCACTACTCCACTCTTAAATTCAAATTAAAGATCTTAAAGATCTTAAAGAGAGTCTTGTTCAAAAAAGCAAGAGTTTTACGGATATGATATAATGGGTGCTCTGGGACGGAAGGATTCGAACCTCCGAATAGCGGGACCAAAACCCGTTGCCTTACCACTTGGCCACGCCCCATTTAAATTTCAATTCTGCACTAATAAACACTAATATGAGTGTTGGTTTTTCGTCAATTCCAATGCAAATACATATCTATGCACTATATTGTTGATAGGATTTTACTACGTGTAGATATATATAATATAGAATTAAACTAGACTTGATTGATCATTACATATAATTTAATTAAGATATTGTATTGTATAAACGTATGATTTCTTATATTCTCTTTTTAGAATTGAAGGCTTTTGAATGGGTTGAAAGGATTTTTTGGTCTACTTTACTTTCTTCATTATTTTTTGCCTTATATCAATAAGATATCAATAACTCAATCAAAATACAATTATCTCCAAGAAAAAAATCTTTGTTATGCTTAATATTTTTAGTTTGATCGGTATCTGTCTTAACTCTGCCCTTTATTTGAGTAGTTTTTTCTTGGCCAAATTACCCGAGGCCTACTCTTTTTTAAATCCAATTGTCGATTTTATGCCGGTCATACCTTTGCTGTTTTTTCTTTTAGCCTTTGTTTGGCAAGCTGCTGTAAGTTTTCGATGAAATTTTGAATACTGTCTTAGCAAACTTAATTATTTATTCAAGTATTCAAGAAAAAAATTATAACAATTGATAAAATCATATAAGTCTTAGAGTATGAACCTTTAGTTGAAACATTGAAATTCTTGAATCACCCCATTTCTTCATTATGACCTTTTTCTTTTCTCATCAAAGATCTTATATAGGATACCCCACAATTCGGTATTGCGGGTATTTCAAAATAAAATTAAAATTTTACTAAAGAAAAACCCTGTCTAAAAATTAAAAAAGTACTTCCTTTCATGGTGTCAAAATATGATATGTGATATAAAAATGGATAATCTATTCTCTAAAAAAAAAAAAAAAAAAGATCTTGGAGATTGTGTAATGCTTACTCTCAAACTCTTCGTTTACACAGTAGTGATATTCTTTGTTTCTCTCTTCATCTTCGGATTCTTATCTAATGATCCAGGACGTAATCCTGGACGTGAAGAATAAGCATCAAATAATACTTTTACTTGATCGAAAGATAACTAAAATATCAAGCTTTCCAGGGAAACGGAAAGAGAGGGATTCGAACCCTCGGTACGAATAACTCGTACAACGGATTAGCAATCCGACGCTTTAGTCCACTCAGCCATCTCTCCCAATTGAAAACGGATAATAACTATGTTACATTACATATAAAGTAAGGATTGAAATTCTCTCTTTATCCTTATTAAAATTTAAATCGACTTATATCTTAAAAAGATAGTATAGTTTAGTCTAATTAATATCTCTATTTAATTCTAATTAAATCCGAATAAAAATAAAAGTTCTATAATTTATATAATTATATATATATATCACGTTTATCAGCAATTTCAACTCTAAAGTACGGGCTCGCAAAATTATTTTATGATAAAAAAAAAAGAATACCTCGTTATTTTTGTCGGATAAGGGCTTTTCCATGGCCTGGCCGGGTCAGTACCTAGCCGGGCCTTTTTTTGTATAATCATAGATAATTAGCTGAATTTTAAAATGTTATTGAAGCAACAACAATAAGAAATCTTAAATTATAAGGAGGATTCTTTCTATTCCTATGATAGGGAATTCAAGTATCATTTCTTATTTTTGATTATTTTTTTTTTAAGCACCCTTTTCTTAATCGCATTAAGTACCCAACAAAACACGTCAACACTTCATTTTTAATAATTATTGTCTGATCCTGTATTGATTACATCCGATTCGACAAAAGATCCATTTATAGATAATAATCGCATTGTAGCGGGTATAGTTTAGTGGTAAAAGTGTGATTCGTTCTATATAACCCCTTACATAGTTAAGGGGTCCTTCGGTTTTCTTCATATTCCGAAAAAAAAACTTTATTTCTTAAAAGGATTTAATTCTTTACCTCTCAATGACAGATTCGAGGAAGAATATACATTCTCGTGCTTTTTATATTTTATACAAGGATCAATTAGCAATTGAAAAATTGGATTATGAAATTACGAAACATAATTTTTTTTTGGATCACTACTTCCAATTGAATGAGTAAAAGGATCTATGGATGAAGAAAGCCTTTTTCTAATCGTAACTAAATCTTCAATTTTAGATTTGTTTTTTGTTTATAGAGGGGAGATTGAAGCAAAATAGCTATTAAACGATGGCTTTGGTTTACTAGAGACATCGATATATTGTTTAGCTCGGTGGAAAGAAAATTCTTTTCCTCAGGATTCGTTCAAATAGAAATAGAGAACGAAGTAACTAGAAAGAGTGTTAGAATCCTCCTCTTCTAGAGGGATCATCTAGAAAGCGAGTAGTTTAAAATGTATTCAGACAGTAAAGGCTGACATAGATGTTATGGGTCAATTTTTTTTTCAGTTACGTCTTAAATCCTTAAATCGGGGAAATTATCCATCTACCATAAAGGAGCCGAATGAAATAAAAGTTTCATGTTCGGTTTTGAATTAGAGACGTTAAAAATGATGAATCGACGTCGACTATAACCCCTAGCCTTCCAAGCTAACGATGCGGGTTCGATTCCCGCTACCCGCTTTCTCTTTTTAGTATTTTAAAAATTCAATTCATAATTTCATCTTAATCTATCATTGAATTGAATACGTAATTGCCGAAATTTGCTCACATACAATCCGCTATTTATTTTTTTTTACGAACAAGAGATCCGAAGTAAAAAATACGAAAACAAATAGGAATGAAAGGCGTCCATTGTCTAATGGATAGGACATAGGTCTTCTAAACCTTTGGTATAGGTTCAAATCCTATTGGACGCAATTTTTTTCCATATATATATTATATATATATAATATATATTTTTTTGATTTCTATATTTCTATGTCAAGAAATATTTTTTGAATAATTTTCATTGAATCCGAGATACTTATATTTATTTTATTTAATATAAAATATAAAAATATTCCAAAATTAAAATAATATCTAATTAATCTAAAAAAAAATCACCTTTTTTTTTCGTTTAAAATTTTGAAAAATATAAAAGATATAAGAGTGATCCATTTTTTATGCTTGTTCCTGAAGTAGAAAGCGTTCCATCTGTTCCTGAATAGCTTCTTTCAAAATGGCTT